GGATGATTCTGTACTACAGTTCGGCGGAGGAACTTTAGGGCACCCTTGGGGAAATGCACCCGGTGCAGTAGCTAATCGAGTGGCTTTAGAAGCATGTGTACAAGCTCGTAATGAGGGACGTGATCTTGCTCGTGAAGGTAATGATATTATTCGTGAAGCTAGCAAATGGAGCCCTGAGCTAGCCGCTGCTTGTGAAATATGGAAAGAGATCACATTTGATTTTGACCCAGTGGATAAGCTAGATAAAGAGACAAAATAAGCGCGTATAATTCAGCAATTCCTTTTTGTTCTTCTACTTGATTGCAATGAAACTTGGCCCAATCTTTTCTTCAAAAAAAGAAAGATTGGGCCGAATCAAATAAAGAATAAACATCTTATACTAATTCTATACTATGAACTATGAGGGTCTTTGTGTATTTGTATATATCTTATATATATATATACAATATACTATGACCTTATGATGGTCATTTGTGTATTTGTATATATCTTATATATATATATACAATATACAGACCTTATGATATACGATACAATATACAAGTATATACAAAATCTAAACATAAGAAGATAAGATCGAAGGAAGACTAAACAACTTATCTACTTAATCTATTCTATTATTTATTGTTGGAGCCATAGGCTAAATTATGGATCCTTGGGATTGGATTGGTGGATCATTTTATATTCCTTAGTTTCAGGCCATAGATCAAGCCAAGAGAAGGATTCCTTCTACCCCTATCCTGTATATTGTCTTTTTCGTTCCCTGTTGTAATAGAGACTCATTTTATTATTTGATTATATGACACGAGATTCTACGAGACGATAATTCCTTTTTACTTTATGGGAAGAAACAACTATGTATCTTTTTGATGAGAATTGAAAGTTTGACATGAGAGAAACCTGTCTTTATATATCTTTTATCTTTTTTTGAGGAAAAGATTCTATTATAATCACTATCATAATATTGAAATGATTCACCAGATTCTTCAAAAGGAGAATCCTTTATTTTCAAGACTCGCTCGTTTTTCATTAACAATCTTAATGATTGGATCATATGCTTTATTGGAATTCTGATGAGAAAGAAAAAAGAAATAGTAAAATGATTTTTTCTTCATTGAATGACTATTCATTTATTAGTATTAGGTTTTCCTAAAATAGGGGGCAGAAAGAATCTATGGAAAAATGTTGGTTCAATTCGATGTTGTCTAACAAGAAGTTAGAACATAGGTGTGGACTAAGTAAATCAATGGATAGTCTTGATGCTCTTGGACATACCAGTGGAAGTGAAGAAACTATTCTAAATGATGCGGAGAAAAAGATCCCTAGTAAGGACAGTTATAGTTTAAGTAATATTCATTATCTAAATTATTTATTTGATAGCAGGAATATTTGGAGTTTGATCTCTGATCATACTTTTTTAGTTAGAAATAGTAATGGTGACACTTATTCTGTATATTTTGATATTGACAATCATATTTTTGATATTGACAATGCTAGTTCTTTTTTGAGTGAACTAGAGATTCTTTTTCCTAGTTATTTGAATAGTGGGTCTAATAGTAGTAATTACTACTATGATTATTCAATGTATGATACTCAATCTAATTGGAATAATCATATTAATAATTGCATTGACAGTTATCTTCGTTTTGAAATCAGTCTTAATAGTGACATTTACAGTGGTATCGACAGTTACATTTCTAGTTTCATTTGTGCGGAAAGTACAAGTAGTATTGAAAGTGGAAATCCTAGTGTCAAAACTAGTAGCAGTTCTTTCAATATAATAGAAAAATCTAATGATTTCGATATAAATACAAAATACAAACAGTTATGGGTTCAATGTGAGAATTGTTATGGATTAAATTATAAAAAATTTTTTAGTTCAAAAATGAATATTTGTGAACACTGCGGATATCATTTGAAAATGAGTAGTTCAGATAGAATCGAACTCTTTATTGATCCTGGCACTTGGGAGCCTATGGACGAAGATATGGTCTCTATGGACCCCATTGAATTTCATTCAGAGGAAGAACCTTATATAGATCGCATCTCTTTTTATCAAATAAAAACGGGTTTAACTGAAGCTGTTCAAACGGGTGTAGGTCAACTAAATAGTATTCCCATAGCAATGGGAGTTATGGATTTTCAGTTTATGGGAGGTAGTATGGGATCCGTAGTAGGTGAGAAAATCACCCGTTTGATTGAGTATGCTACTAATCGATCTCTACCTATCATTATTATGTGTGCTTCTGGAGGAGCACGCATGCAAGAAGGGAGTTTGAGCTTGATGCAAATGGCTAAAATATCTTCTGCTTTATATGATTATCAATCAAATACAAAGTTATTCTATGTATCAATCCTTACATCTCCTACAACTGGCGGAGTTACAGCAAGTTTTGGTATGTTGGGAGATATCATTATTGCTGAACCTAATGCCTACATTGCGTTTGCGGGTAAAAGAGTAATTGAACAAACATTGAAAAAGACAGTACCTGACGGTTCACAAACGGCTGAGTATTTATTCCATAAGGGCTTATTCGACCCAATCGTACCACGTAATCTTTTAAAAGGTGTTCTGAATGAGTTATTTCAGCTACACGGTTTCCTTCCCTTGAATGAAGATTCAAAATAAAGAAATATTCAAATAAAAAATAATCAGAATATAGGAGTTCTTTCTATTTAGCGAGAACTCCCGTTTTTCACTAGGAATCCATGTTTGTTGGATAAGATTGGTTAAAGTTGGAAACTCCTAAGAAACTCGTTTCTATCTTTCTTTTCAAAAAAAAAGGTGTTTTGAAAGGAAAGATAGAAAGACGATGAAGATAAGGATGGGAGAAGAAGAATCCAATTTCTGAAAGCAGGATTCTCATACATATTCGTGTAGAAATAGGAATAAGTACGCTTCGTTGAGTTCTACATTCGTTATTGATTATGAAATATTTCATATGAATATTATCTGAATATTATTTCTAATAGATAGACTTATCATAAGATATCTTTCTAATTCTCATTTCTAATTCTAATAGAAATATGAAATCGAGGTACCCATTCTATGATAGATTTTCACTTTCCCTCTACTCTTTTTGTTCCTTTAGTGGGCCTAGTCTTTCCGGCAATCGCAATGGCTTCTTTATCTCTTTATGTCCAAAGAAAGAAGATTGTCTAAATACGATGGGACCAAATCTCATCAATTTCTTTCAACACTGGATCATCATACAGAGACTTTTTTTTCATGGAATATGGTAGGATATATGATATGTGGACTTTCCGAAAACAAATGTAAGAGTTGTTTTGTTATGTATACCGTTGTTATGTATATCGATGGATAATATACGCATTAATGCATGTATATGCAGTTATAGCTTAATCAATTAAATGATTCAATTCAAAATGATCCGCAAATCTTTTTTGAAAAATCTTTGAAATAGAAACTCAATGTATCTAACCAATTATTTCTAATGGTTCCTGCCGGAATGCTGCTAGTTAATGAAAGTTACTTAGGGATCAAGCAATAAAAGTCGAGTCAAATCCATTTGGGTTATTCTATCAATTCCAATATCAATTCCAATCGAATGCAACTGGATCTAGTATAGTATGAACTGGCGATCAGAACATATATGGATAGAACTTATAACGGGGTCTCGAAAAACAAGTAATTTTTGCTGGGCCTGTATCCTTTTTTTAGGTTCACTAGGATTCTTAGTGGTTGGAACTTCCAGTTATCTTGGTAAAAATCTGATATCCGTATTTCCGTCTCAGCAAATTCTTTTTTTCCCCCAAGGGATCGTGATGTCTTTCTATGGAATCGCAGGTCTATTCATTAGTTCTTATTTGTGGTGCACAATTTCATGGAATGTAGGTAGTGGTTATGACCGATTTGATAGAAAAGAAGGGATAATGTCCCTTTTTCGTTGGGGATTTCCTGGAATAAATCGTCGCATCTTCCTTCGTATCTTTCTGAAAGATATCCAATCAATCAGAATGGAGGTGAGAGAGGGTCTTTTTCCTCGTCGTGTCCTTTATATGGAAATCAGGGGCCAAGGAGCCATTCCGTTGGCCCGTACTGATGAGAATTTGACTCCACGAGAAATTGAACAAAAAGCTGCCGAATTGGCCTATTTCTTGCGCGTACCCATTGAAGTATTTTGAAATGAACTTAAAGAAACTAAAGAATAAATATCAGCATGAGAGAAGGAACTTAATACATCTATCAGGAGAACGTATATGGAACAATATTAATAAAATCTAAAAATCTAATAGAATTAATCAAATAAAATATATGGAAAAAAAAAAAATAGATTAAGGAGATTTGTACACAAAAACTATTTTGTATATGCATACACATGTCGTCCAGCTTCACTCTTTATACTATCAAAAGGTCTAATAAGTGTAGTGTAGATTCATCAAATATCCTAACATGTCTTTTGTTTTCGTAAAACATAATTCGTCCTTTGAATTGATACCCTATCTCCGCGCTGCGGTTAGACAGTGAAATCTTTTGAATTCGAAATAGAAATAAAAGAATTAAATGATTTGGTAGAGTTCGTCTTTAAATCCAAATTATATTCGTTAGTTCAAAATGGGTTTTCGGAGTATTCATCGAAAGGAATAAATGAAGGGGAAATCGGTTACAATTTGCCTAATTGCGATCTCTGGAATATGGAAAGAATATTGACTTCTTTTTTTTTTTCATTCGAAAAGGGCCTTTCTTGTATGTTCTATTCTAGATCCTAAAGACTCAATTCTTACACAAAAACAAAAATAGGAAAAGATCCATAGGTTCGATACCTTCTTCTTGTTATATAATTCGTGCTTCATAGAAATCTCAGATAGAATCGACGAATGAAAAAGGTTCATTAACAATTTACATCACGGATACAGAATGAAAAAAAAGAAAGCATTGGCTTCCCTCCCATATCTTGTGTCTATACTCTTTTTGCCCTGGTGGGTTTCTCTCTCATTTAAGAAATGTCTAGAAACTTGGGTTCTTCATTGGTGGAATACCAGGCAATCCGAAATCCTTTTGAATGATATTCAAGAGAAAAATGTTCTAGAAAAATTTATGGAATTAGAAGAACTATTCCTGTTGGACGAAATGATAAAGGAGTACTCAGAGACACATATGCAAAGGTTTCGTATAGGAATGCACAAGGAAACAATACAATTGGTCCAAAGACAAAATGAATCTCATTTCCATATAATTTTGCATTTCTCTACAAACCTAATCTGTTTCGCTATACTAAGTGGTTATTTTTTTCTGGGTAATGAAGAACTTTTCATTCTAAATTCTTGGATTCAGGAATTTCTCTATAACTTAAGTGATACAATCAAAGCTTTTTCAATTCTTTTAGTTACTGATTTATGGATCGGGTTTCACTCAACCCATGGTTGGGAACTAATGATTGGTTCGATCTACAACGATTTTGGATTGGCTCAGAATGATCAGATTATATCTGGTCTTGTTTCCACTTTTCCAGTGATTCTAGATACAATTGTGAAATATTGGATCTTCCATTTTTTAAATCGTGTATCTCCTTCGCTTGTAGTAATTTATCATTCAATGAATGAATAAGAATGAATAATTCATTATTTGATATCAATCAAATCAGAATCTTTCTTCGTGTATAAAGAAATCATTTTTCATCTTACTTATCCTTTATACTTCTACCTTTTCAACTCAAGGTATTCATACTATATTCCACCAGTACAATTATTTCAGTACAATCAATACAATGGCAAACTTGTGGATAGGGAATTCTACTGGTTACCTATCGAATTTATTGTAGAAATTCCGGGGATCAATGATTGGACCATGCAAAATAGAAAGACTTTTTCTTGGGTAAAAGAACAGATGACTCGATCCATTTTTGTATTGATCATGATATATGTAATAACTCGAGCATCTATTTCAAATGCATATCCCATTTTTGCGCAGCAGGGATATGAAAATCCACGAGAAGCAACTGGGCGAATTGTATGTGCCAATTGCCATTTAGCTAATAAGCCCGTGGATATTGAAGTTCCGCAAGCTGTACTCCCTGATACTGTATTTGAAGCAGTTGTTCGAATTCCTTATGATATGCAACTGAAACAAGTTCTTGCTAATGGTAAAAAAGGAGCTTTGAATGTAGGAGCTGTTCTTATTTTACCCGAGGGATTCGAATTAGCTCCCCCCGATCGTATTTCTCCCGAAATGAAAGAAAAGATGGGCAATCTTTCTTTTCAGTGTTATCGTCCTAATAAAAGAAATATTCTTGTGATAGGTCCTGTTTCCGGTCAGAAATATAGTGAAATCGTCTTTCCTATTCTTTCCCCCGACCCTGCTACGAAAAAAGACGTTTACTTCTTAAAATATCCCATATATGTAGGTGGGAACAGAGGAAGGGGTCAGATTTATCCTGATGGTAGCAAGAGTAACAATACAGTTTATAATGCTACATCTGCTGGTATAGTAAGCAGAATAGCACGTAAAGAAAAAGGGGGATATGAAATAACCATAGTTGATGCATCAGAAGGACGTCAAGTGGTTGATATTATACCTCCAGGACCAGAACTTCTTGTTTCAGAAGGTGAATCCATCAAGCTTGATCAACCATTAACAAGTAATCCAAATATAGGAGGTTTTGGTCAGGGAGACGCAGAAATAGTGCTTCAAGATCCATTACGAGTCCAAGGTCTTCTGTTCTTCTTGGCATCTGTGATTTTGGCACAAATCTTTTTGGTTCTGAAAAAGAAACAGTTCGAAAAGGTTCAGTTGTACGAAATGAATTTCTAGATCTAGAGATTCCTTAAAATAAAGTTGGTAAAAGTGCCAACTTCTTGTTGATCGATAGAATGATATAGGAATATGATTCAAAAAATTCTATAAGTCTTTTCTTTGTTTATTTTATTCTTTTTTTTTTTCTATTTCTATATTATTTCTATATATTCTATATATAGAAATAATATAGAAATAGAGTTTTTTTCTTTTTATTATTTGCTTTAGTTTAGTAGAAAGAGTTGAGTATAAAAAGAAAAGGATTTGCAGGATGTTTCATAAGGATAAATCCATATTTTTTCTGTCGTCTTGTATCGAAAGAATCATGATTTTTTCTCCTGAAAGATTCTTATTCCTTACTTTCTTTTATGGGTTTAATTGAACAAATAGAACTTCTTCAATTCACTTCAACTTGTCACTTAGGAAAAGAATTAAAACAAAAAAAAGACTTCTCTTGTTTTGTTTCGGCTGAAAACAAGATTAGATCTTTATGCATATCCAAATCTTTCTTTATTATCTCATTATAGTTTTCTTTTTTTTTTCTATTTGTATATATAGTTGAGTATAAAAAGAAAAGGATTTGCAGGATGTTTCATAAGGATAAATCCATAGGTATTGGATTCTTCATAAAATCGATGGATTCCTCCTTTCTTGTTGCTTCATATTCAAAATATGAACATAATATTTATTATTATGTTAGAAACGACAGAAACTATGAATCAGTCAATAGATTCAATTATTAAAAA